GGCCAACTACGCCAATAGCACTCATCCACAAACCGGTGACGGGTACAAATAGCATAAAGAAATGTAACCAACGTTTATTGGAAAAAGCAACACCAAAGATTTGGGACCAAAAGCGGTTAGCAGTGACCATTGAATAAGTTTCTTCCGCTTGAGTTGGGTTAAAAGCTCGGAAGGTATTTGCACCATCACCATCTTCAAATAGAGTGTTTTCTACAGTAGCCCCATGAATAGCGCATAGCAGAGCCGCACCTAATACTCCGGCAACTCCCATCATATGAAAGGGGTTCAACGTCCAATTATGAAATCCTTGGAAGAAAAGGATGAATCGAAATATAGCTGCTACGCCAAAACTCGGTGCAAAGAACCAACCAGATTGTCCCAGTGGATAAATAAGGAATACGGAAACAAAAACAGCGATTGGACCAGAGAATGAAATTGCATTATAAGGCCGCAATTGAACAGACCGAGCCAGTTCAAATTGACGTAACATGAAACCGATTAGTGCAAAAGCCCCATGGAGAGCGACAAAAGTCCACAGACCGCCTAATTGACACCAACGAGTAAAATCTCCTTGTGCTTCCGGTCCCCATAGTAGCAATAAAGAGTGTGCTAAACTATTGGCAGGGGTGGAAACCGCCGCCGTTAAGAAATTACAACCTTCCAAATAGGAACTAGCCAATCCATGGGTATACCAAGAAGTTACAAAAGTAGTCCCTGTAAACCAACCCCCTAAAGCGAAATACGCACAAGGAAAGAGCAATAGGCCGGACCATCCTACAAAAACGAAACGGTCCCTTCGTAACCAGTCGTCCATAATATCAAATAGATCATTTTCTTCTTTAGTAACTCTACCAAGGGCTATAGTCATAGTGATCCTCCTATTCAATTACTTCAACCATTTCCGAGCACCTCATATTACTTCCAAGGCATATGATAGTTTGATTATCTGTGGACGATTTCTTTCTCGTTCAATGCCCTTTTTCAATGGTCTCGAAGATAGAAATTTTGCATTTTTATCTATGGGGTCACAACCAAAGTCGTGGTAAATCCATGAATTTTATTAGATTCATTTTTCTTATACTATAGAAATAAAGAAATAAACATTTGAATTCAGCATTATTCTATGATTCCTATTTCCTATCTTTTAAGGGAAAAATAAAATAACCCCTCTTTTCTCATTCGCTCTCTATTGCACGGGTGGAAGAACAAAAATAGGATTCTGAAAAAAAAAAAGAAAGATATTGAAAAGAAAAATTGACTTTCGAAATCCATTTTTATGTGTAACGGAAAAGAGTTGCGATTTCTTCTTATTCCTATAGAACGTCTAGTAACAAGAATATGAAATCGTAAATAGCGAAAAATTCTTGCCTTGCGTGGTCTAAGTTTAAGGAAATACAAAAAATCCGCTTATATAACAATTTCATCCACATCGAATTTATATATCAGAATAGCGGATAGAGGCATCATTCAAGGGGTCAGGTCTACTTACTTTATCTTTCTTTCCCATTTTATGGTGGGTTTGCTAAGAATTTTTGTTCTATAACCTGCTTGTTTTATTCTAACAAGTCCTATACGGAAATGCCCGCTGAAGAGAAAATATATCTGATTGTCTCTCAGCCTATATCGAATTTTAGAAAGAAGAAACAAGAATTTTCTCCTTTTTTTTATTAACATTAATAAAAAAGAATATAACTAAAATGGAATTGGCAATATAATTTTTAGGCACTTTTGAAATGAAAAAAGGAAGGATTTTTTGTAATCATTATTTCTTGCCTCTGTCATATCACGAAAACCTTTTGATTTGGAACGGGGAGAGATGGCTGAGTGGACTAAAGCGGCGGATTGCTAATCCGTTGTACAATTTTTTTGTACCGAGGGTTCGAATCCCTCTCTTTCCGCCCCTCGGATCGTTTGGGACTTTCGAATTGTAAGGAATTCTAACCCCCGGATTTTCTCATAGATAAATATACGAAATAAATCCAATTTGTAAGAAAAAATTCCCAAAAATTTTGGATTTTTACTCCTCACGTCCAGGATTACGTCCTGGGTCATTAGATAAGAATCCAAAGATAAAGAGGGAAACAAAGAATATCACTACTGTATAAACAAAGAGTTTGAGAGTAAGCATTACATAATCTCCAAGATTTTTTTTTAAGGAATAGATTACCCGTTTTTCCTTACCGCACAGATCCACTAGGATGGTTTTTTTTTATTTTGACACCTAAAAAATGCAAAAATCAATAAAAAAAAAAAAATTGCAAGAATTGCTTTATAATAAGCAGTCTTATCAATATCAAAAATTAGTTTAAGTATTGTGTGGGTACCTAAAGGTACCTGCTCAACGTAGGTGTAGGAGGTAGAAAGGCTGATCCAAATTTATTGTTGCAGCTATACATTCAATGTAGAAGAATTAGAATTTTAGAATCGAAAGTTCATAATATAAGACTTCTCGGCTCTTCTAGATTTTTGCATTTTTTTTTGAATGAATACATCATTCAATTTGGCAGACAGAACAGAATAGTAAAGATTTCATCGAAAACTTACAGCAGCTTGCCAAACAAACGCTAATAGAAAAAAGAATACAGGTATGACAGGCATAACATCCACGATTGGGTTGAAAATGGCATAAGCTTCGGGTAATTTGGCTAAGAAAAAACTAGTCGGATAAAGACCAGAATTAAAACAGATAGAGGTTAAACTAAGTATATTAGGCATAACAAGCATTTTGTTCTTGTAGAGTAGATAATTGGATTTTGATTGAGTTATTTTTCTAAGGGAAAACGGAAAAGAAAAGGTGGATTCAAAACCCTTTTTTCTTCGGACTTTCCAAAACAAAAAATACCTCCTTGTATTCTCATTCTCAAATGAGAATGGAAGAAATTCGACTTTCATATAATATCTTAATAGAATTCCATGTAATGATCAATGCATTTTTTGGATTCTATATTATCCGCATGTTTAGAATCCTAGCAAGAAAATATCCCCCATTTTTTAGGTAATTGAAGTGGGATTGACGAATAATATATAATAAAAATACTGTTTATTAGTGTCGCATAAAAGAAATGGGGCGTGGCCAAGTGGTAAGGCAGCGGGTTTTGGTCCCGTTATTCGGAGGTTCGAATCCTTCCGTCCCAGATTTTTTTTCATGAAACGAAAGATAGAATCATATTGTGCCCTACACGACACAAAAGCTTATTAAAGAGAATAATTATTTCTTATGAACTCTTAGATTAGATGTATTTCTAAGGATTGTTTTTCTTTCTCAGAAAACAAAATCAAGTCTCAAGTCCAGGCAAATTGAATATTTTTATTTTTCATTAACAATTTTGGTCTGTCAGGCACATTTAGGATATGCTCCTACTACTCATTACTCATATGTGTATGTGTTTTGAATATGTGTTTTGAAATTCAAACTTTTTAGATAAACTTTATGCTCCATATCCCTGAAGTGGGAATTCTTACAGGATACATTTGACACCTAATGTGAAGAAAAGGAGGTTTCCGTTCTACGGAGAAAGGCTAGATTTTTCTATTTTAGGCATTATCTGATTTGCAAATATCCATTTCTAAATCAATGGAATGTGAGGATTAGATATAAATTCATATATTCTGTCTACTCGACTTTGGAATTGATTGAAAACAAAAATTTATGAGGGAAAACACTGTATAAAAAATTAGACTTATCTCTTTATGATACAGATAGATTTTGGTTTTGTTGTTTTATTAGTAAAAAGGAGGGGCTCTTCTTCGGTTAAGCAAAAACAATTTCGATCTGTGATTCTTTAAATATCCAGAATGATCCATTCCGGTAAGGATAAGGTAAGAACTGTTCGTTCGATAGAATAGAATAGATTCAAAAAAAAATCATACAAAAAATAATACTTTCTTATTTTTCATTTTTAGTTCTTTCTGTTACCTAAAAGAAAGAATGCTATAAGTAAAAGCAAAGACCTTAATTTTACTTTACACTAATTTTTTTTACTTCATTTTTTCTTTCTTTTGTTACTCCTGTTATTCCAGTCGAAGAACTATGAAAAGTTTATAACTAACAAAAAACTGCTAATCTTTTCAATAGTTTATTTGTTGGAGAAGAGTTGATTCTTCTCATTTCAAGATTGATCATCTCGAGTTCTCTGTTGAGGATGGAAATTCAATAATAAATAAGTCTTAAGCAAACTATTTTTTTCCTCTTTTTCAAACTATGTTTCATTCATATGATAGAATATGGGTTTAAATAAATTGGATCCTTGCAGAGTCTTCCCCGATAAATACTTATTTCTTTTATCCATATTTCTCCATAGATAGCAAGTTTTAATTAGTATACAAAACCAATGACTATTCATGATTCCATCCATATTGGATCAATTCTCGATACCACTTTGTAATGAAATTAGAGGAATGTTATGGTAAAACTTCGTTTAAAACGATGTGGTAGAAAGCAACGTGCGACTTGAAGGAGATGATCGATTGTGGATTTTGCTATCCACCATTTTCCATAGTAATGAAAATGCTCTTGGCTCGACATAGTCTGTTCTATTTGTCCCGAACCGAATTTGCGCTGGGTTGTTTCTAAGTAAATAGTACACGGTGGAGCTCGAGAAGACAGAATTGATTTTTTATCAAGGGAAAGAATCTAGGGTTAGTGAAAACTAATAAATTAGGCCAACTTTGTCAGTCTATCCTTAATATAGAAATTGAAAGCTTAAAATAAGAAAAAGTCTAATTTTGGAAGATTGGGAAACTTTTTTTTTTCGATTAAAAATCTATCAGAATCAATCGTTCATATTCGATTTCTCTAGAAGAGGAAAATGCTTTATTGAAGGAAATAAGAAAAAAAGAAAGGGTATGTTGCTACTCTTTTGAAAGAAAAAAGAATAGGAATTTCCGAAGTAATGTCTAAACCCAAGGATTTCACAAATCAAAGATAAAGGATTCCGGAACAAGTAAACATGATTTTCAACCATCTCAACAATAGAATTAAATCTGAATAATATAATAAGGACTAAAAGTCAATTTGTTCGAGATGAGATAAAGAAAAGAGTTTAGAGACGACTCAAAAAATTTCGAAGGATTTCTCTTTTGAATTCTGTCAGTCAAAATTAGCCAACTTGAGTCATGAGTATAAATGAAATTTGTTTTTTCTTCTATAAGGAAATTAATGCAAGTCATAGTCTAATTTCTATCTACTTGTATTATAGATAGAAATTCGAATCATTTTCTCGAGCCGTATGAGGACAAAACCTCCTATACGTTTCTAGGGGGGGCATTGTTTATCTACATCTATCCCAATAAGCTGTCTATCGAATCGTTGCAATTGATGTTCGATCTCGAAGAGAAGGAAGAGATCTTCAAAAAGTTGGTTTTTATGATCCAATAAAGAATCAAACTTGTTTAAATGTTCCAGCTATTCTCTATTTCCTTGAAAAAGGTGCTCAACCTACAAGAACTGTTTATGATATTTTAAGGAAAGCAGAATTCTTTAAAGATAAAGAAAGAACTTTGAGTTAATTGAAGAACTAAATGCATAAAAAATAAAAAAGTAGGGGAGGGTCATTAATATCCCTTAATTATTTAGACACAATTTGCCTCTTTTTTAGTCCTATTTTTTTACTGCATTTATGTCGTGCCAATCCAACAAAAGCCTTTATTTAATTTCCTTATTTGTATCTAATTGGTTTTCTTACCATTGTATTTCTATTGACAAAGCTCTATTGAACAAATAGAATTTGTAGCTAGATAGGTCTCTTTATCATCACTCCATATTAGGTATTTCTGTCTACACTTTGCTCAAATGATAGGGTTGACCCCCCTTGCGTGTACTTTCATATAAGATTTTTCTATTTAAATGCTAAAAAAATAACAATTTTGCTATTATGATTGGGGCCGGTCTTTAACCTTAGTGAAATTTAACCGATCTGTTTATTTTGCTATTTGAGTGTTTTTAATGGGTGATAAAATCTTTCTTTTGATGTCTTGCTAATTCAATGTTTTGCCAGGAGCGTCCGGTGTAATTCCATCGATTTTTGTATTTCGATCGTATCTAAGATCCTATTTTATCTGGGTTGCTAACTCAATGGTAGAGTACTCGGCTTTTAAGTGCGACTATGATCTTTTACACATTTGGATGAAACAACAAATTCGTCCAGACTCTTGGTAGAGTCTAAAAGACCACGACTGATCCTCAAAGGTAATGAATGGAAAAAATAGCATGTCGTAAAAAATGAAATTTGTTTTTTTTTGGAATAACAAAATTCCGATTTTCTGGGTCTAGTGAATAAATGGATAGAGCCTGGCTCTAATTCTGGTAAAATAAAAAGCAACGAGCTTAACTTCTTAATTGAAATTATTCCCCGATCTAATTAGACGTTAAAAATAGATTAGTGCCTCATGCGGGGAAAGGTTGGGTTTTCCTATCGGTGGACTCTTTAATTTTTTTTTAGGAATCCTAATTATTCTTGATTATGAATTGAAAAGGAATGTTATGAATTGAATGTGTAAAAGAAGCAGTATATTGATAAAGAGACTGTATTCCAAAGTCAAAAGAGCGATTGGCCTGCAAAAATAAAAGATTTGTTCTGTTTTTGTAATTAGAACAAACATAAACTAATTAGATAGAAAAGGAGCAGAAAAAGATCTATGGATTAGACTCCCTTTCTTTTCAGGGTTTGTTTTAAAAAATGTAACACCCTGTTCTGACCATATTGCACTATGTATCATCATTTGGTAAATCGAGAAATGCTTTTTTTCTCTGATTCAAGTAGAAATACAAATGGCAAAATTCGAAGGGTATTCGGAAAAACAGAAATCTCATCAACAATACTTCGTTTACCCCCTTCTCTTTCAGGAATATATTTATGCATTTGCCCATGATTATGTATTAAATGGTTCCGAATCTGTGGAAATTTTTGGTTGTAATAACAAGAAATTTAGTTCACTACTTGTGAAACGGTTAATTATTCGAATGTATCAGCAGAATTTTTGGATTAATTCGGTTAATCATCCTAACCAAGATCGATTGTTGGATCACAGCAATCATTTTTATTGGGAGTTTTATTCTCAGATTCTATCTGAGGGGTTTGCAATCGTTGTAGAAATCCCATTCTCACTAGGACAACTATCTTGTCCGGAAGAAAAAGAAATACCAAAGTTTCAAAATTTACGATCTATTCATTCCATATTTCCCTTTTTAGAAGACAAATTTTTGCATTTACATTATCTATCACATATAGAAATACCCTATCCTATCCATTTTGAAATCTTGATTCAACTGCTTGAATACCGGATCCAAGATGTTCCATCTTTGTATTTATTGCGATTCTTTCTCAACTATTATTCGAATTGGAATAGTCTTATTACTTCAATGAAATCCATTTTTCTTTTTTCAAAAGAAAATAAAAGACTATCTCGATTTCTATATAACTTTTATGTATCAGAATATGAATTTTTCTTGTTGTTTCTTCGTAAACAATCTTCTTGCTTACGATTAACATCTTCTGGAAC